CGTCTTATGGTTTTTTTCTATTTCTATTAGACGAAATGATATATCTTTATATATAGAATAGAGTGAAGAATACTAATTCTAATGAATAATTCATGAATATGAATCACAAACCAAAAGATTCTCTACAATTAGGTAGGAAAGGTGAAAAATCCCTTGCTATTTAATCATAGCATTCTATTATTATTTAATCATAACATTCCATTATATTGACAATATATAAAATATTTATATTATAATCATAGTATGATAGCGGTTATGCAAGTAGCCCCCATCGTCTAGTGGTTCAGGACATCTCTCTTTCAAGGAGGCAGCGGGGATTCGACTTCCCCTGGGGGTAGGGTATACTACGAAAGGAAGTTGATCATGGATTACCAATAAGCCTAAAAGTGATTCTTTGTGGGTCGATGCCCGAGCGGTTAATGGGGACGGACTGTAAATTCGTTGGCAATATGTCTACGCTGGTTCAAATCCAGCTCGGCCCAAAAATTCGCCAATCTACCATGGGGGGGTATAACCCCCCTCCTTACAAAACAAAATACTCGATACGGAGATAAAAAAGAATCCAAATTTCTGGTAGACCGCCTATTTATTTCCTGGGGATTGTAGTTCAATTGGTCAGAGCACCGCCCTGTCAAGGCGGAAGCTGCGGGTTCGAGCCCCGTCAGTCCCGTCGGATCGACTAAATACATTAATCAATATACATTAATAAATTCTTTCAAAACTCTATTTTTCTTTACTTCTCGTCCAAGAAAAGAATATGTTAGTGGGTTAGTCCGATTAGTGCTAGCACTGTAGTAAGCATTTCAAGAAAGACGAGATATGTTTTATCGATTGTTCCAGATTCATGGATATGGAATAGAATCCTCTATTTTTTTGGAGTGGTTTTTTTCTTAGTTGAGGTTGAAACTGTGTTAATAATGGGGAAGGGTGATCATATGATACTTCATCGGATAATTATACATGGGAGATGCAAGGTAATACAAAAAAAAAAAAAGAACAGAAATGAATGATAAAAAAGGGCTTTTTTTTTTAGATCAGGAATCTAAGTTGGGATTCGGTATGATTAAACGAACTTCCTATGTTATACTATTCCATTTTTGACGACGAATTCATTTCAGAATTCAGATATTGTTATTCATGATATTGATTCGATTCAAAACCATCGAGAGGTAATTCATCCATTGAATTGAAAGGAGAGGGGCTTGTCATCTCTATGGGATTAAATCCCGGGTTATTGTTAAATTTGATTTTTTATTTATATTATGGAAGTCAATATTCTTGCATTTATTGCTACTGCACTATTCATTTTAATTCCTACCGCCTTTTTACTTATCATTTATGTAAAAACAGTCAGTCAAAATAATTAATTTGACTTAAACTGAGTAAACTTAGTTTAATTCAAGAATTCACGAAAATAAACTGAAAACGCATTTCGCGTCTTAAACTTTAACTGAAATAAGACGACTACAATTCCCAGTATCCAGTATAGAAATCGTATAGTAGAAAGAAATAGATGAATCTTTCTACCATACGATCTACATATTAGTATAATTATAGATTAAATATATTATCTTCGTGTATGCTTATGTGGATAGCAATTCCATGTATGGAATTGCTATATCATCCCAGTTTATTTATTTAATATTAATATAGTTTTTTGCTTTGATCAATTTGAAAGAATCATTTTATTCTTATGTCTTAGGGTTCTAATTATTCTATTTTTATATTATTTTAACTAGGAATCCAGGTATCTATCAAAAGAAAGGAATTCCAGCAATGAAGTAAAACCGATTAGGGGTGTATAGTAATAAAATAATTAGCAAACTTTAAATTGATTGAATAGTTTCGCGAGCACTTCTCGGGTTTTGAAAAGGAAGAGTAAGCCTCATCGATTTTTAACCACCTCAACCATGCTATGAAATGAGATTCGATAAAGCATAAATAGAATTTCTATAAGATAATTAGATTTAGCTAAAGGCGCGTTAAATGTGCAATATGTCACTCACTTTACTCTTATCTATAATATCTTGTTCGATAATCATCAAGCCTATAACCACCTTTAACCATTTTTTATAGAAAGTCCATATACGCTTAACAAAATAAATTCTTCTTTGAACAGTAAACGGTAATGGAACAGTAAAGAGAGAAACATCTCAAGAAAAAAGAATAATAGAAAAAAAGGGTCCGGTCGTCCTTCGTATCCGTCTCTAAGCCTGCTAAGAGTCCGTTGATTGAAATTCGCCCTAATTTTGTTGGAAAAAGGTTTCTATCATACAGATTCAAAATACAAAGAAAAGGAGCAGTGAAATATCTCTTTGATCAAAAGAGTATGATTTATAGAATATATTACTTTATTCGAATAGAATGGAATTCAAAATAAAAATGAAGATCTTTAGATTCTCTTTTACTAAAGAGTTTAAAACGCGTTGCGGAACGATTTAGAAAACAATTGATATAGCACGATTCCTCAACTCAATCAGTAATACCCTTATAGTCCACT